ATCCTGCGCTTGGAAGAAGAAGTAGAAAAAGGAATAAATATAGTGATAGTTTGATTCTTCGTCGCCGTAGTAAATAGGAGAATATTGAAAATAGAATATGTTTCCTCATCTTTACAAAAAAAAAGGAGTAATTAGCTGTGACACGTTCACTAAAAAAAAATCCTTTTGTAGCTAATCATTTATTGATAAAAATTGCGAAGCTCAACACGAGGGCAGAAAAAGATACAATCGTAACTTGGTCCCGGGCATCTACCATTATACCCACAATGATCGGCCATACAATTGCTATTCATAATGGAAAGGAACATTTGCCTATTTATATAACAGATCGTATGGTAGGTCACAAATTGGGAGAATTTGCACCTACTCTGAATTTCCGGGGGCATGCGAGAAACGATAATAAATCTCGTCGTTAATATATTAATTAATAAAGTGGATATGGGTGCTCATCGTTTATTGGTGGGAGGTGAACCTTATGATAAAGAGTGACCCAGATGTAGAAGTATACGCTTTAGGTCAACATATACGTATGTCTGCTCATAAAGCGCGAAGAGTAATTGATCAGATTCGTGGGCGTCCCTACGAGGAAACACTTATGATACTAGAACTCATGCCTTATCGAGCGTGTTATCCCATTTTAAAATTAGTTTATTCTGCAGCAGCAAATGCTAGTCACAATATGGGATTCAACGAAACGGCTTTAATCATTAGTCAAGCCGAAGTTAATGAAGGTACTAGCATGAAAAAGTTAAAACCCCGAGCCCGAGGACGTAGTTATCCGATAAAAAGACCCACCTGTCATATAACTATTGTATTGAAAGATACATCTAAAGAGAAAAACTATTTCATATGGTTAAGAAAATATGGATGGGTATATAAAGATAAGTATAAAGATGTCAGAGAGAGGTATCTATATATGATGGATCATATGCTATATCGTAACAGAATGACGTGGGCTAATAGAGAAATGATATGGCCTTATAGAGATAGCGAGGTGCTATGGGACAAAAAATAAATCCACTCGGTTTCCGACTTGGTACAACCCAAAGTCATCATTCTGTTTGGTTTGCACAACCAAAAAGTTATTCCGAGGGTCTCCAGGAAGATCAAAAAATACAGGATTGTATCAAGAATTATGTACAAAAAAATAGGAAAATATCCTCGGGTGCCGAGGGAATTGCACGCATAAAGATTAAAAAAAGAATCGATCTGATCCAGGTCATAATATATATGGGATTCCCAAAATTGTTCATAGAGGGCAGCCCGCGAGGAATTGAAGAATTACAGAGCAATGCACAAAAAGAATTTAATTCTGTGAACCAAAAACTTAACATTGCTATCACAAGAGTTGAAAAACCGTATGGACAACCTAATATTCTTGCAGAATTTATAGCCGAACAATTAAAGAATAGAGTTTCGTTTCGAAAGGCAATGAAAAAAGCTATTGAATTAACTGAAAAAGCAGATACAAAGGGAATTCAAGTACAAATTGCAGGGCGTATCGACGGAAAGGAAATAGCACGTGTCGAATGGATCAGAGAAGGTAGGGTTCCCCTACAAACCATTCGAGCCAAAATTGATTATTGTTCCTATACAGTTCGAACTATCTATGGGGCATTAGGAATCAAAATTTGGATATTTGCAGACGAGGAATAATGGGCCTTTCGTTGTCTTTCTGTTCCATCCATCCGGCAATTGAATAAAAAATCACAAACTCGTTCATTTTTTTCCGTTCAATCAAAAAAATGAGAATTTTTTCGAATTCTTAATTCTATAGGGTTGAATAACAATTCGATTGACTCCATCTCCATATAATTGCTATGCTTAGTGTGTGACTCGTTGGTTTTTTATTTAGAGTTAGGTTAGGATTAAAAAACAAAGGGCCATCCCCTAGTATGAACTAATAACTATATAACTAATAACCAGCTCATTGCTTCGTATTATCTGGATCCAAGGAACCAGTCGCTATATGATGTATTGATCATATTGTTGTAGCAACTGAAGCATTTTTTTTTACATAAAAGAAAAATCAATCTATAAGGTTGTGAAGCAAAAACAAAGGGATATGGATAAATGGAGGGGTGAGAGAAAGAAAGAAAAAGAATAGCAATGATATATGATTCCAATATGTATGGTCTATGAACTATCTTATAAAAGGCAATGTAATAAAGCATTAATGTATTCGTCCATAATTAATAATTAGATTCGATGAATATGAATACAATTTATACGAAAAATAAAAAAGAATAAAGAGCGCCGAGTCAATAAAGACTGAGAAGATTGATTCAGGAACAAATTTTATTAGGAGCTCCATTGCAGAGTTCGGGCCTAGTCATTAATCGAGAAGCGATGGGAACGACAGAACCTGTGACTGAGGAAGATTCCCTTGAAAACGAATCCTAATGATTCATTGGGTGGGATGGCGGAACGAGCCAAGAACCAATTCATTTATTCTGATAGGTCATGGAACGCCCCTACGAATGAAAGGGATGTTGAAAGAGCAAATATTCGCCCGCGAAAGCCTTACTGGATTGCTAAGTTTTGGGCAATTCAATAAAAATAAATAAAATAAAGGTAAAAATAAATGAAGATTCATTAATTATAAAATGGAATTTATCATTTTATTTTATTCCTACGTGTACGTGACAGATTATATCTCAAAAAATTCCATGATTCATTATTCATTCAATTCAAAATATATACAATATTATTTAATCGTTTCATTCGCGAGGAGCTGGATGAGAAGAAACTCTCATGTCCAGTTCTGCAGTAGAGATGGCATTGAGAAACAACCATCAACTATAACCCCAAAAGAACCAGATTTCGTAAACAACATAGAGGAAGAATGAAGGGAATATCTTATCGAGGCAATCGAATTTGTTTCGGCGGATACGCCCTTCAGGCACTTGAACCCGCTTGGATCACATCTAGACAAATAGAAGCGGGGCGACGAGCCATGGCACGATATGCGCGTCGTGGTGGAAAAATATGGGTACGTATATTTCCAGACAAACCTGTTACAGTAAGGCCTACCGAAACACGTATGGGTTCGGGGAAAGGATCTCCCGAATATTGGGTATCCGTCGTTAAACCGGGTCGAATACTTTATGAAATGGGTGGAGTATCAGAAATTGTAGCCAGAGAAGCTATTTCTATAGCTGCGTCCAAAATGCCTATACGAACTCAATTCGTTATTGCGGGATAGGGATATGGAACGAAAGGAAAGGGGCCTTGTGATGAAAAAACCGCAGTTTTTTTATTTCTGGACAAACAATCTTTCTTCTTTTTTTCTTCGCCCTTTAGTTAGTTAGCATTGAAAGAAAAAAGAGAAAAATAATAAGAATGATATGATTCAACCTCAGACCTATTTAAATGTAGCGGACAACAGCGGGGCTAGAGAATTAATGTGTATTCGAATCATAGGAGCTAGTAATCGCCGATATGCTCATATTGGTGACGTTATTGTTGCTGTAATCAAAGAAGCAGTTCCCAATATGCCTCTACAAAGATCAGAAGTGATCAGAGCTGTAATTGTACGTACATGTAAAGAACTCAAACGTGACAATGGTATGATAATACAATATGATGACAATGCAGCAGTTGTCATTGATCAAGAAGGAAATCCCAAAGGAACTCGAGTTTTTGGTGCGATCGCTCGGGAATTGAGACAGTTGAATTTTACTAAAATAGTCTCATTAGCTCCTGAGGTATTATAAATAGATTCTAAATAAATACTAATAGATGAAAACATAATAAAACATAAAAAAAGGGAGGTTCATAGTAAGATATCTGAACTGAATTAGATTCCATTAATTAGTAGAATGCATTAGTAGATTGTTTCTCACGCATATACCTTTAATAATTCATGAAAAAAAAAGAGTAGAGCATGCTGATTATATAAAAACCCGGAGGCACCAATAATTATAGTTCATCATGGGTAGGGACACTATTGCCGAAATAATAACTTCTATACGAAATGCTGACATGGATAAAAAAGGAACGGTTCGAATAGCATCTACAAATATCACTGAAAACATTGTTAAAATACTTCTACGCGAAGGCTTTATCGAAAATGTGAGAAAACATCGAGTAAGCAAGAAATATTTCTTGGTTTCAACTCTGCGACATAGAAGGAATAGAAAAGGGCCATATAGAACTGTTTTAAAACGTATCAGCCGACCCGGCCTACGAATCTATTCCAACCATCAACGAATTCCTAGGATTTTAGGAGGAATGGGTATTGTAATTCTTTCGACTTCTCGAGGTATAATGACAGACCGAGAGGCTCGACTAGAAGGAATCGGGGGAGAAATTTTGTTATATATATGGTGATCTTTATGATCTACGAATTGCATCCGTAGGAAAACTTCCTATTTTTTTTTTGAAAAAAGAGGAAGGGTTGTCTAATATCACTCCTACTCCATGAGTTGATAATAAAAGGGGTTACCTGGAATGAAAGAACAAAAATGGATTCATGAAGGTTTAATTACTGAATCACTTTCCAATGGTATGTTTCGGGTTCGTAGTGACTTTTCAACATTCCTCTCGTTCGGATACAATCGGAGGTTAAAAATTTCAAGAGACTTATTTTCTTTTCTTCGAAGGAGTAGATTCAAAATTAAAATAAAATTAAGGAGAAACAA